CCCCTGGAATTCCTTCCAGAGCCTGTTGGATAATTTTTATGGATTCTGTCATTTCACTGATTCGTACTAAATACCGAGCTAATGAATCCCCTTCTTTTTGCCATTGAATCTCCCAATCAAATTCGTCGTAAGACTCATAACGATCAATTTTACGAAGATCCCACTGTATTCCGGAAGCTCGTAGCATTGGGCCCGATAAACCCCAATTTAGTGCTTCTTCTGCGCCAATAATGCCTACGCCTTCAACTCGTTCTAAAAAAATAGGATTCCGCGTAATAAGCTTTTGATATTCAGCAACCCCGGTTAAAAAATAATCGCAAAAATCCAAACATTTATCTATCCAGCCATGAGGTAGATCAGCAGCTACTCCTCCGATACGAAAATAATTATGCATCATGCGCATACCGGTAGCAGCTTCGAACAAGTCATATATTAACTCTCGTTCTCGAAAAATATAGAAGAAAGGGGTCTGTGCCCCAATATCTGCCATAAAAGGGCCAAGCCATAACAAATGAGAAGCGATACGACTTAACTCTAACATAATAGCTCTGATATAGCTAGCCCTTTTAGGTACTTGAATATTGCCTAGCTGTTCGGGTCCATTTACGGTTATTGCTTCTGTGAACATAGTAGCTAAATAATCCCAACGCGTTACATAAGGCAAATATTGTATAATTGTTCGATTTTCCGCAATTTTCTCCATCCCTCTATGTAAATAACCCAGTATTGGTTCACAATCAATAACATTTTCACCATCGAGAGTAACAATCAGTCGAAGAACACCATGCATTGATGGGTGGTGAGGGCCCATATTGACTATCATGAGGTCTTTTCTTGTAGTTGGTGCAATCATAAGTTTTTTCCCGAGTCGTTCTTCCATGCATTGCTGAAAGTAAAAAGAAGTTCATCAAAATTTAAACGACTAAGCTCAAATGGTATCACGCTTCAAATTAACGAGTTTTTATCTCTCGAATATTTAACTCACTAATTAATTCTTTATAGCGTCTTCTATTTTTTTTTGACAAATAGGCCAGCAGTCGTTGGCGTTTTCCCAAAATTTTCCGCAAACCTCTCTGGGATGAAGAGTCTTTTTTGTGCAATTCCAAATGTGAAGTAAGTCTTCTTATCTTAGTGGTAAAATTGAATACTTGAAATTCAACAGACCCTCTGTTTTCTTCGTTTTCTTTTTGAGAAATAACCGAAATGAATGAATTTGTTACCATAAAAAAATCCCCTTTCCCTTTTTACAGATATGGATTTTATTGATCAGTAATAATAATGCCATTAATTGGAATCTGGTATATACAATAATCTAATCCAAATTTCTTTATGAACTCCTAATTTTCTGAATTCAAATCAATTAATCCAATTTCTAATTGGATTTAGATAGGGATAGAAAAGGATTGGTACATTTTCGCATCGAAGAATTTAGACCTAAAACAAAGAAGGTTCTGTTGATTCATTTCGAGATCTAATCGAGACATTATTCATTTCCTATTTCCTATTGGATATTAGAATGAAATGTGAGACAAGACATGTGATCTATGTATTTGTTTGCTTTGATATACCCTATTATATATATAGGGTATAGAATATATAGAAAAAGTGTATTATCCACGAAATGTCAAAATTTCAATCGTGGATACAGATGTATTCTTAACATACTGAAACGACTGCCATTATTGGTATCAAACCAATAACGATTCATACAAGCTAAATCCTCTAATCGATAATTAGGCCAAAGAAAGAGCTTTAATTTCATTAATTGATTTTTCTCTCTATTAAAATGGTTACTGTCATGCGAAACTTGGCTGCTGTCTTTTACGTCCTTTGCATTCCAAAATACTGGATTTCTATCTTCACCATTTCTATTCTTTGAATTAAAACAACTTAGAATTTTCAACTTTCTACGACGTCTAAACGAGAAAATATTTTCAGGAACAACCAAATCCAAATGATTTTTGTCTCTATTTTCAGTTATTCTTTGGTGTGATGAAATAGTTTCATCAAAATTCTTCTTAGAAACATATCTTTGTTCTTGGTATTTTTGATTAATTTGGTGCTTACTCTTATGAACCAATGAAATACCTATGGTTTGATACATAATAAATTGTGCATCGTTTTTTCCAAACAGACGAATGGGTTCTATAATCAATATTCCCTTTTTCATCAATTGGTTAAGAGTTAAATTCTTCTCAATCAGCATTATATCCAAACTCATTTCTCTATTTTGAATCGAGGGTATAGTAATTTGGGTTGGATCTATCAGTCTAAGCAGGAGACAATATACCTTGACATTATTGATCAGTCTTTGATTCAAAGTATCGTCCCATCTCAATTGAAAAAGCAAATAACGTTTCAGGAAGAAATCTAGTTCTGCTCTCGCGCTGCTTTTGTATTGTTTTTTCTTTTTCCCCTTTTTCATGTCTGATCTTGCATAATTTTCTTCACTATCTTTTTGTTGTGAGAGAACGGATCCAAGATTTCCTGGACTTGTGGGTTCTTTTTCTCCTTGATTTTCATGCTTTTTATTCGATGGTATCAAAAAACTTCCTTTTTGCTTTTGATTTATTTTTTTATTTTCACTACTATTTTCATTTTTATTCAAATTTGAAAGAAGTAATTTGCTTGGTATAAACCAAGGTTTGCTTTTATATGCATTATAAAGTAACACAAATTCTGGGAAGAACCAAGGTTCCAAATTCGCTATGCGACACTTTAGCATTTTTTCATTCATTCCCATCCAATCAAAAAATACTTTGTCGGAGTTTGGTGGATTGATTTCTGGAATCATAAGGTAAAAAAGATCTTTTTTAGGAATTATTTGAGTATTTTGATTCCCATTGCTGACCCAGGCCTCAATATCGCCTTTTTGTTTAAGATCAAAATTGAGAATGTTCCAATCAAAATATTTTCTATCGACCGTTTTTTCCATATATAGAATATGGACCTTTCCTAGATAATTATCGATAGGGATGTTCCTCAGTATATTTTCTTTATGCGTGTTATAAGAAATCTCTTGCTTCTTACGTCCTTGAAACGGAGATCTATAAAAAAAGTATTCCGTTTTATTTTCATAATTAAGAAATTTATATGATAAAAGATCATATTTATAGTATTTTTGCAAATTCTCTTTTCTTTTTTGATTAGATAATGAATATACTTCAATTTGTTTTTGTTTTTTGAAATCAATTAATTGGTCTTTTTCATATGAATGCCTTTTGCTAAAATTTTCCTTTTTACGCTGATGAACTGTATTGCGCCATTTTTCTGGTATTAATCTATACCATCTGCTCTGAGATAAATTGTATTGATAATATCCTCTTAACCACTTTTTCCATTGATTCATTTCATAACTCGGAAGTTTCTTATCCCCTAATTTCGAATCAACCATTCCTTGTGTTTCAAAAGAATCCTTTATTTCAGGCGGGGGGATTCCTTGAGATTGAAGAACAGCTCTTAATTTATACGAGTTACTAACTTGGATTTGTGATAATTTGAAAAATACATATGCTTGTGACACGTAGGATAAGTCATAAAAAATAGGTGAATTTTTTTGACTATTACTAATATTATCAAGTGACTTTTTTATAGTCGAAATAAATGGAATTAGATTTTTCTTAATTTTATTAATTCTTTCTTGTTTTCTTTCATTATTGTAAATGGATTTATCAATAATTTTTTTTGTTGATTCAAGAAAAAGTTCTGTATTCATTCTGGGAATATTAATGATACATAAAAATATATCTGTGTAGATTCTTTCAATGAAAAATTTCAAAAAAAGAGGTAATTTAGAGATTAATTGAGCATTTCTTTTTTTGAATATTTGCCATTTTTCGAATCTTTTAGCATTATAACTTGTTTTTTTAAGACTAATATTATTTATTCTTGGAGTTATTTTTTTTTGCTCTTTTATAATTCTTTCTATTTGATTTCGAATTGTACTTGTTCTAGTAGTCAAATCCTTGATTTTTTTTTCTGTTAATGAAGAATTTGTCCAATTCGTAGATGCAATTTCACTAAACGATTCGTGAATTAGCTGATTGCTTATTATAGAATCTTTTTCTTCTTTAATTTCACTTGATTCATATACTTCTCTTCCTGGTAATCGAAATAACAGAATTTTTGAAAGTTCTTTTATTATTTTTTTTATAAAAATAACACTTTTGATAACCCATTCTTTTGTTTCTTTTAAAACTTTTCGAAGTAATTTTATTTTTCTTTTAAAAACTATTAGAACTCGAGAAGACTTCTTTTTAAATTTTCCAATTTTTTTTTCAATTTCCTTAAAAATGGGTTTAAAAAAGGAAGGTCCTTTTCGGGGCGAACCAAAAGGAAGTTCAGTTTCCATTCCCCAAACTGTTAAAAAACAAAAATCATCTTTTTCTTTTTTCTTTTTCATTAAACCTTTCTTAGATGATCGTAGTTTCGATTTGTGCCAAGGTTTCAGACGGAAGGGAAATAAGATTTTTATCTGAATACCGTCTGTCAACCAATTTTTCGGAAATTCTGTTTCGGATAATGGAACACCATTATAGGTACATTTAACATGCATCTCTCTATTCCATTCCTGTAAATCCTCAAACCATTCGGGAAATTGAAATAGGAACATGCGTCCACTATTTTTTGCAATTAGCAATGAAGGTAATACAATATATTTTCTAAAAATAGATTGAGTTAGTAACATGCAACCTCTTATTACTTGTGTAACTGGAATGGTATCCCAGGCCTCTGCTATCTGTATTCGCTCTTTCTCCGTTCTTTTCTTCGTCTCTTTTTCTTCTTCTCTTTTTCTTTCTTCTTCTGTATACTCTACAATTTTGAATGCTTCCCCTTTCCCTACCCAATTTCTAAAAATTACTTTAATCAGCCCGGAGATATCAAAAGAAAAAAGAGGGGATTTTTCTATTCTGTCCAAAAAAAGAGGGGAATGTGCGTTTGCTTGAAACAATTCCCAAATAACTATTTTACGTCTTTGAGCCCGCATAGAACCTTTGATT